GGAAAAAGAGGCAAAAGAAAAGGAAAAAACAAAGGAGGAGAAAAAGGAAGAGAATGAACGGATAACAATAGCAGAAAATTGGGATACTATTCTATTTGCTCAAACAATAAGAGGTTCTATGTTAGTAACACAATCGATTCTTAGAAAATACATCGTATTGCCTTCATTGATAATAGCTAAAAATCTCGGCCGTATGTTATTATTTCAATTCCCCGAGTGGTACGAGGATTGGAAGGAGTGGAATAGAGAAATGCATGTTAAATGCACCTATAATGGTGTTCAATTATCAGAAACAGAATTTCCGAAAGACTGGCTAACAGACGGTATTCAAATAAAGATCCTATTTCCTTTCTGTCTGAAACCTTGGCACAGATCTAAGCTAGGATTCGATCATAGAGATCGAATGAAAAAGAAAGGAAAAAAAGAAAATTTTGGTTTTTTAACAGTCTGGGGGATGGAAACTGAACTACCTTTTGGTTCTCCCCGAAAACGACCTTCCTTTTTTGACCCCATTTGGAAAGAACTCGAAAAAAAAATTATAAAAGTGAAAAAGAAATGTTTTCTAGTTCTAAGAGCTTTAGGAGAAAGAAAAAAATGGTTTCTAAGGGTCTTAAAAGAAAAAACAAGATGGATTCTCAAAACAGTTCTATTTATAAAAAGAATAATAAAAGAGTTTGAAAAAGTAAATCCAATTTTCTTATTTGGATTGAGGAAAGTATATGAACCAAATGAAAATAGAAAAGATTCTATAATTAGTAATAAGATTAACCATGAATCGATCATTCGAATTAGATCTGTGGATTGGACAAATTATTCACTGACAGAAAAAAAAATGAAGGATCTGGCTGATAGGACAACCACAATCCGAAATAAAATAGAAAGGATTACAAAAGACAAGAGAAAAATATTTCTAACTCCAAATAGAAAGATTAGTCCTAACGAGACAGGTTGTGATGATAAAAGATCGGAATCACAGAAACATATTTGGCAGATATCAAAAAGAGGAGGTGCCCGATTAATACGTAAATGGCACTATTTTATGAAATCTTTCATTGAAAGAATCTATATGGATATCTTTCTATGTAACATTAATATTCCCGGAATAAATGCACAACTTTTCCTTGAATTTGAATCAACAAAAAAAATTATCGACAAAGACATTTACAATGATGAAAGAAATAAAGAAGGAATTGATGAAACAAATCAAAATGCAATTCACTTTATTTCGACTATAAAAAAGTCTCTTTCTAATATTAGTAATAATAAATCACAGATTTATTGTGACTTATCTTCCTTGTCCCAAGCATATGTATTTTACAATTTATCACAAATCCAAATTATTAATAAGTATTACTTGAGATCTGTACTTAAATATCGCGGAGCATATCTTTTTCTTAAGGATAGAATAAAGGACCATTTTGGAACACGAGGAATATTGGATGCCAAATCAAGGTCTAAGAAACGTCCGAATTCTGGAATGAATGAATGGAAAAATTGGTTAAGGGGTCATTATCAATACAATTTATCTCAGACTAGATGGTCTAAATTAGTACCGCAAAAATGGCGAAATAGAGTCAATCAACGTCGTATGATTCAAAATAAAAACTCAAAAAAAGATTCATATGAAAAAGAAAAAGACCAATTAATTCATTACGAGAAACAAAATAATTATGTAGTGAACTCATTACCGAGTCAAAAAGAAAAATTTAAAAAACACTACAGATATGATCTTTTCTCACATAAATATATTCATTATGAAGACAGGAAGGACTCATATATTTATGGATCGCCATTCCAAGTAAATGGAGACCGAGAGATTCCATATAATTACAACATGCCTAAACCCGAATCATTTTATGTACCCGGGGGTATAGCTATTAATGATTATCTAGGGGAAGGGTCTATTATTGATACGGGGAAAAATCCGGATAGAAAATATTTGGAGTGGAGAATTCTCAATTTTTTTCTTAGAAAGAATATCGATATTGAGACTTGGACCGATATAGATACTGGAACCAACATTAATAAAAATACTAAGACTGGGACTAATGATTATCAAATAATTGATAAGAAAGATCTTTTTTATCTCACGATTCATCAAGAAATCAACCCATCCAATCAAAAAAAAAGGTTTTTTTTTGATTGGATGGGAATGAATGAAGAAATGCTACATCGTCCCATATCGAATCTAGAACCCTGGTTCTTCTCAGAATTTGTGCTACTTTATGATGCATATAAGATTAAACCGTGGATCATACCAATCAAATTACTTATTTTCAATTTGAATGGAAATGAAAACGAAAATAAAAACATCAACAGAAATCAAAAAAAGGATCTTCGTCTATCATCTAATCAAAAAGAATATCTTGAATTAGAGAATCGAAATCAAGAAGAAAAAGAACAGCTGGGTCAAGGGAATCTTGGATCAGATCCACGAAACCGACAAAAAGATCTTGAAAAAGATTCCGCGGAATCAGACATTAAAAAACGTAGAAAGAAAAGACAATCCAAGAGCAATAAGGGAGCGGAACTAGATTTCTTCCTGAAAAGGTATTTGCTTTTTCAATTGAGATGGGATGATCCTTTGAATCAAAGAATTCTCAATAATATCAAGGTATATTGTCTCCTGCTTAGGCTGATAAATCCAAGGGAAATTGCTATATCCTCTATTCAAAGAGGAGAAATGCGCCTGGATGTAATGCTGATTCAGAAGGATCTAACTCTTACAGAATTGATAAAAAAGGGAATATTGATTATCGAACCGGTTCGTCTGTCTATAAAATGGGATGGACAATGGATTATGTATCAAACCATAAGTATTTCATTGGTCCATAAGAATAAGTACCAAACTAATCGAATACGCCGAGAAAAAAAATATGTTGATGAAGATTATTTCGATAGATCCATTGCACAACATGGAAAGGTACTTGTGAATGGAGATGAAAATAATTATGCTTTGCTTGTTCCTGAAAATATTCCATCTCCTAGACGTCGTAGAGAATTGAGAATTCTAATTTGTTTGAATTCCGAGAATGAGAATGTTGTGAATAGAAATTCAGTATTTTTCAATGGCAACAACGTAAGGAACTGTGTGCAATTTTTGGATGAGGACAAGCATTTTGATACAGATATAAATAAATTTATCCAATTCAAATTGTTTCTTTGGCCCAATTATCGATTAGAAGATTTAGCTTGTATGAATCGCTACTGGTTTGATACCAATAATGGCAGTCGTTTCAGTATGTCAAGGATACATATGTATCCACGAGTCAGAATTAGTTGATGGTGGATTTCCTATATATCTATATCACGTGTCATATCCGGTATATAAAGGTATACAAATGTACACACACGTTGTGTTACATTAGATTCTGATACATGATACTGATTCAATGATGTATCATATCAATTGGATCTAGGAATGAATCGGCAGAATTTTCTTAAGTCCCAATCATTCCCTTTTGTGGGTGTAGAAATGTACCATCTCCTTCTATCGAATCCAATTTTCAATTGGATTCGATAGAAAGTAGTCTATGAATAAATCCAGATTATTTTATTGTGTGTACCAGATCTAAATGACTGGCATTATTATTATTCCTGATCGGTAAAATCCATATCTGTGGAAAAGAAAGAAAAAAAAGAGAGAGAGAGAAGAATTCTTTTTATGGTAAAAAATTCATTCATCTCAGTTATTCTGCAAGAAGAAAAAGAAAAAAACAAAGGGTCTGTTGAATTTCAAGTATTCAGTTTCACCAATAAGATACGGAGACTTACTTCACATTTGGAATTGCACAGAAAAGACTATTTATCTCAGAGAGGTCTGCGGAAAATTCTGGGAAAACGTCAACGTATACTGGCTTATTTGTCAAAGAAAAATAGAGTACGTTATAAAGAATTAATTGGTCAGTTGGATATTCGGGAACCAAAAACTCGTTAATTTGAAAATTCGTTTGAATTATTTGCTTTATTAGATCTTGAATTTTGATGAACCTCGTTTCGTTTTCAGCAATTCATGAAATAATGAATCGGGGAAGAAAACATATGACTGTACCGGATATAAGAAAAGACTTCATGATAGTCAATATGGGTCCTCACCACCCATCAATGCATGGTGTTCTTCGACTCATCGTTACTCTAGATGGTGAAGATGTTATTGATTGTGAACCCGTATTGGGTTATTTACACAGAGGGATGGAAAAAATTGCGGAAAACCGAACAATTATACAGTATCTACCTTACGTAACACGTTGGGATTATTTAGCTACTATGTTCACAGAGGCAATAACGGTAAATGCACCAGAACAATTGGGAAATATTCAAGTACCTAAAAGAGCCAGCTATATCAGAGTCATTATGCTGGAGTTGAGTCGTATAGCTTCTCATTTGTTATGGCTTGGGCCTTTTATGGCGGATATCGGTGCACAGACTCCTTTCTTCTATATTTTCAGAGAGAGGGAATTGCTATATGATCTATTCGAAGCTGCCACAGGTATGCGAATGATGCATAATTATTTCCGTATTGGGGGAGTAGCTGCTGATCTACCTCATGGCTGGATAGATAAATGTTTGGATTTCTGCGATTATTCTTTAACAGGAGTTGTTGAATATCAAAAGCTTATTACGCGGAATCCCATTTTTTTGGAACGAGTTGAAGGAGTGGGCATTATTGGTGGAGAGGAAGCAATAAATTGGGGTTTATCAGGACCAATGCTACGAGCTTCCGGAATGCAATGGGATCTTCGTAAAGTTGATCATTATGAGTGTTACGATGAATTCGATTGGGAAGTCCAATGGCAAAAAGAAGGAGACTCATTAGCTCGTTATTTAGTACGAATCAGTGAAATGGCGGAATCCATAAAAATTATTCAACAGGCTCTGGAAGGAATTCCGGGGGGGCCCTATGAGAATTTAGAAGTCCGTCGCTTTGATAAAGCAAGGGATTCCGAATGGAATGATTTTGAATATCGATTCATTAGTAAAAAGCCTTCTCCCACTTTTGA